GCTATCGTAGCTTAAGTAAAGCATAACACTGAAGATGTTAAGATAGGCCCTAGAAAGCCTCGAAAGCACAAAGGCTTGGTCCTGACTTTTCTATCAACTCTAGCCTAACTTACACATGCAAGTATCCGCACCCCCGTGAGAATGCCCCACAGTTTCCCACTAAGGAAACAAGGAGCCGGTATCAGGCACAATTAATATTAGCCCAAGACACCTTGCTTAGCCACACCCTCAAGGGACCTCAGCAGTGATAAACATTAAGCCATAAGTGAAAACTTGACTTAGCCAAGGCTAAGAGGGCCGGTAAAACTCGTGCCAGCCACCGCGGTTATACGAGAGGCCCAAGCTGATAGACACCGGCGTAAAGCGTGGTTAGGAGAACTAAAATGATTAAAGCCGAATGCTTTCAAAGCTGTTATACGCATACGAAAGCTAGAAGCACAACAACGAAGGTGGCTTTACAATTTCTGAACCCACGAAAGCTAAGGCACAAACTGGGATTAGATACCCCACTATGCCTAGCCCTAAACATTGATAGCTAATTACATTTCTATCCGCCTGGGAACTACGAGCATAAGCTTAAAACCCAAAGGACTTGGCGGTGCTTTAGATCCACCTAGAGGAGCCTGTTCTAGAACCGATAACCCCCGTTAAACCTCACCTTTTCTTGTTCTACCCGCCTATATACCACCGTCGTCAGCTTATCCTGTGAAGGACTATTAATAAACAAAATTGGCACAGCCCAAAACGTCAGGTCGAGGTGTAGCGTACGAAAAGGGAAGAAATGGGCTACATTCTCTATGCTAGAGAACACGAATGATAAACTGAAAGACGTATCTGAAGGAGGATTTAGTAGTAAGAAGGAAATAGAGTGTCCTTCTGAAACTGGCCCTGAAGCGCGCACACACCGCCCGTCACTCTCCCCAAGCTCCTTACATTTTTTAAATAAAACCTTTAAACTGCAAAGGGGAGGCAAGTCGTAACATGGTAAGTGTACTGGAAAGTGCACTTGGATAAATCAGAGTATAGCTAAGAAAGAAAAGCATCTCCCTTACACTGAGAAGTCATCCGTGCAAGTCGGATTACCCTGAAGCCCAATAGCTAGCCTAAACAACCAAAAACAACAACCAAACATTAATAAACCCTAAGACACCCACCGAAGTAAACAAACCATTTTTCCTCTTTAGTATAGGAGATAGAAAAAGATATTTGAGCTATAGAAAAAGTACCGCAAGGGAATGCTGAAAGAGAAATGAAACAACCCAGTAAAGCCATAAAAAGCAGAGATTTTACCTCGTACCTTTTGCATCATGATTTAGCTAGTATACCCTAAGCAAAAAGAATTTTAGTTTAGTTCCCCGAAACTAAGTGAGCTACTCCAAGACAGCCTATTAATAGGGCGCACCCATCTCTGTGGCAAAAGAGTGGGAAGAGCTTCGAGTAGAGGTGACAGACCTACCGAACTTAGTTATAGCTGGTTGCCTGAGAATTGGATAGAAGTTCAGCCCTCTGCCTTCTTTAGTCAAATGAAATCATACCTGACCGACCAAAAGAATGCAAAGGAGTTAGTTAAAGGAGGTACAGCTCCTCTAACACAAGATACAACTTTACCAGGAGGATTAAGATCATAATAAATCAAGGCAACCGTGTTTTGGTGGGCCTAAAAGCAGCCACCCTAATAGAAAGCGTTAAAGCTCAGACACGAAGTTTCCCACTAATCCTGATAATACCTCTGAATCCCCTAATACTACCAGGCCCTCCTATGCACCCATAGGACTGATTATGCTAATATGAGTAATAAGAAAGAAAAAGTCTTTCTCCAGGCACAAGTGTACATCGGAACGGACCCCCGCCGAACATTAAAGGACCCAACCACAGAGGGCATTGAAAACATTTTAGATAACAAGAAAAACACTCAAACACTTACCTTTAACCCCACACTGGCGTGCCCATTAAGGAAAAACTAAAAGAGAAAGAAGGAACTCGGCAAACACAAGCCTCGCCTGTTTACCAAAAACATCGCCTCTTGAATTTAATATATAAGAGGTCCCGCCTGCCCTGTGACTCTAAGTTTAACGGCCGCGGTATCTTAACCGTGCGAAGGTAGCGCAATCACTTGTCTCTTAAATAGGGACCTGTATGAATGGCATAACGAGGGCTTAACTGTCTCCTTTCTCAAGTTAATGAAATTGACCTCCCCGTGCAGAGGCGGGGATACAAACATAAGACGAGAAGACCCTATGGAGCTTTAGGCACTAAAACTGATCATGTAAAAAACCTCTTACAAAAGAATATAACCTTATGAAGACAGTTTAATTGCCTTTGGTTGGGGCGACCGCGGGGAAACAAAAAACCCCCATGTGGACTGGGGCCACTACAACCCTAAAAATAAGAGCTCCCGCTCTAATTAACAGAACTTCTGACCTTACTGATCCGGCGTAAGCCGATCAACGAACCGAGTTACCCTAGGGATAACAGCGCAATCCCCTTATAGAGCCCATATCGACAAGGGGGTTTACGACCTCGATGTTGGATCAGGATATCCTAATGGTGCAGCCGCTATTAAGGGTTCGTTTGTTCAACGATTAAAATCCTACGTGATCTGAGTTCAGACCGGAGTAATCCAGGTCGGTTTCTATCTATGATGTAATTTATTTCAGTACGAAAGGACCAAAAAAATGAGGCCCCTGTTTTCGACAAGCCTCCCCCTCACTTACTGACCTCTACTCAAGTAAACAAGAGGGTACAACCCCCAGCCGTAGAACATGGCATATTAAAGTGGCAGAGCCCGGATATTGCAAAAGGCCTAAGCCCTTTCCACAGAGGTTCAAGTCCTCTCTTTAATTATGATCTCCACACTGATTACCCACATTATTAATCCTCTGGCCTTTATTGTTCCTGTCCTCCTGGCCGTCGCCTTCCTTACTTTGCTTGAGCGAAAAGTGCTCGGCTATATACAACACCGAAAAGGTCCTAACATTGTAGGGCCTTACGGCCTTCTTCAGCCAATCGCAGACGGTGTCAAACTCTTTATTAAAGAACCAGTACGCCCATCTACCGCCTCACCAGTACTATTCCTACTTACCCCCATGCTTGCCCTGACCCTCGCCCTTACCCTCTGAGCACCAATCCCCATGCCTTACCCCGTATTAGACTTAAACCTAACCATTCTATTCCTGCTCGCACTTTCCAGCCTAGCAGTTTATTCAATTTTAGGATCAGGCTGAGCATCAAACTCAAAGTATGCGTTGATTGGGGCATTACGGGCCGTAGCCCAAACGATTTCCTATGAAGTTAGCCTCGGGCTGATCCTGCTATGTATAATTATCCTAACAGGAGGTTTCACACTGCAAACATTTAATGTGGCTCAAGAAAACATTTGATTGGTTGTCCCTGCCTGACCTATGGCAGCAATGTGGTATATTTCGACCCTAGCAGAAACCAACCGGGCCCCCTTTGACCTCACGGAAGGTGAGTCGGAGCTAGTCTCAGGCTTTAATGTAGAATACGCAGGAGGCCCCTTCGCCCTCTTCTTCCTGGCCGAGTACGCTAATATCCTCCTTATAAATACCCTTTCCGCCCTTTTATTCCTAGGAGCCTCCCACATTCCAACAATCCCAGAATTAACCTCAATTAATTTGATAACAAAAGCAGCCCTCCTATCAGTTCTGTTCTTATGAGTTCGCGCTTCCTACCCCCGGTTCCGCTATGATCAACTGATACATCTTGTCTGAAAAAATTTTTTACCGCTGACGCTAGCCCTGGTTATCTGACACCTGGCCCTCCCGATCTCCTTCGCAGGCCTCCCCCCTCAGCTGTAACTCAGGAGTTGTGCCTGAAGTTTAAGGGCCACTTTGATAGAGTGTAACACGGGGGTTAAAGTCCCCCCAACTCCTTAGAAAGAAGGGGTTCGAACCCTACCCGGAGAGATCAAAACTCTCTGTGCTTCCACTACACCACTTACTAGTAAAGTCAGCTAAAAAAGCTTTTGGGCCCATACCCCAAACATGTTGGTTAAAATCCTTCCTTTGCTAATGAACCCTTACATCTTAACTACCCTATTATTAAGCTTAGGTTTAGGTACTACTCTCACATTCATGAGCTCGCACTGACTCCTTGCCTGAATGGGCCTTGAAATCAACACCCTTGCTATTATTCCACTCATAGCCCAACATCACCACCCCCGAGCCATCGAAGCTACAACCAAGTACTTTCTAGCCCAAGCCACTGCTGCCGCCACACTCATGTTTGCTGCCGTAACAAACGCCTGAATAGAAGGGCAATGGGACATTAACCAGATATCCCACCCCCTCCCAAACGCGATCATTACCATTGCCCTGGCCCTAAAAATTGGCCTCGCCCCCCTACACTCCTGAATACCAGAGGTGCTTCAAGGCTTAAATCTAACCACGGGCTTACTAATGTCCACCTGACAAAAACTAGCCCCCTTTGCCCTCCTCCTCCAAATACAACCAACCAACCCAAACCTCCTAATTTTCCTAGGCCTCACCTCTACACTAATTGGGGGCTGAGGAGGTCTCAATCAAACACAACTCCGGAAAATTTTAGCATACTCCTCTATCGCCCACCTTGGGTGAATGATTTTGGTCCTCCAGTTCGCCCCCTCCCTTACATTCCTAGCTTTAATCACATACTTTATCATAACCGCCGCCACCTTCCTGACATTCAAGCTTAATAATTCAACAAACATTAATTCGCTGACCCTTTCATGGACCAAGGCACCAGCATTAACCGCAATGGTCCCCTTGATGCTTCTTTCCCTCGGAGGACTCCCTCCCCTTACCGGCTTCATGCCTAAGTGAATGATTATTCTAGAGCTCTCGAAGCAAGGACTTGCAATTACCGCAACCTTAGCTGCATTAAGTGCCCTCCTAAGTCTATACTTTTACCTCCGCATTACTTACGCAGCCGCCCTAACTATATCCCCAAACACAACGACGGGCACCACCCCTTGACGAACACAATCAGCTCAAATGACGCTTCCCTTGGCTCTCACCTCAATAATAACGATATGCCTTCTGCCCCTGACACCAGGAATTATGGCGATTCTTACCCTCTAGAGACTTAGGCTAACCTAGACCTAGGGCCTTCAAAGCCCTCAGTGGGAGTGAAAACCTCTCAGCCTCTGTAAGACTTGCGGGACACTACCCCACATCTCCTGTATGCAAAACAGGTACTTTAATTAAGCTAAAGCCTTACCTAGACAGGCAGGCCTTGATCCTACAACATCTTAGTTAACAGCTAAGCGCTCAAACCAGCGAGCATCCGTCTACTTTCTCCCGCCTAGTAATAATACGCAATAGGCGGGAGAAAGCCCCGGCAGGGAGTTAGCCTGCTTCTTTAGATTTGCAATCTAATATGTAAAACACCTCAGAGCTGGTACGAAGAGGACTTGAACCTCTGTACATGGGGCTACAATCCACCGCTTAACCCTCAGCCATCATACCCGTGGCAACTACCCGTTGACTCTTTTCAACCAATCACAAAGACATCGGCACCCTCTATATGATTTTTGGTGCCTGAGCTGGTATAGTAGGAACTGCTTTGAGCCTACTAATCCGAGCAGAACTAAGCCAACCCGGCGCCCTCCTTGGAGATGACCAGATTTATAACGTAATTGTAACAGCTCACGCTTTTGTAATGATTTTCTTTATAGTAATGCCAATTATGATCGGAGGGTTCGGAAACTGACTCATCCCTCTAATAATCGGAGCCCCCGATATAGCATTCCCTCGAATAAATAATATGAGCTTTTGATTACTTCCCCCTTCCTTCCTCCTCCTCCTTGCTTCTTCAGGGGTTGAGGCTGGGGCCGGAACCGGGTGAACCGTTTACCCCCCTCTAGCAGGAAACCTGGCTCACGCCGGAGCATCCGTAGACCTGACAATTTTCTCCCTCCACTTAGCAGGTATTTCTTCAATTCTTGGTGCAATTAATTTTATTACAACTATTATCAACATGAAACCTCCCGCCATCTCCCAGTACCAGACACCTTTGTTTGTTTGAGCTGTCCTAATCACAGCCGTTCTTCTCCTCCTCTCCCTACCTGTGCTTGCTGCAGGCATCACAATGCTCCTGACTGATCGTAATTTAAACACCACCTTCTTCGACCCCGCCGGGGGAGGGGACCCAATCCTGTATCAACACTTATTTTGATTCTTCGGTCACCCTGAAGTTTACATTTTAATTCTTCCCGGGTTTGGTATGATTTCACACATTGTAGCTTACTACTCAGGTAAAAAAGAACCTTTCGGCTACATGGGCATGGTATGAGCAATGATGGCAATCGGCCTACTCGGGTTTATCGTCTGAGCGCACCACATGTTTACAGTAGGAATGGATGTCGATACACGAGCCTATTTTACTTCCGCCACTATAATTATTGCCATCCCAACCGGTGTTAAAGTCTTCAGCTGACTGGCCACCCTTCACGGAGGGGCGATTAAATGAGAGACTCCTCTACTTTGAGCCCTCGGTTTCATTTTCTTATTTACAGTAGGGGGACTAACAGGAATTGTTTTAGCCAACTCTTCTCTTGACATTGTTCTTCACGACACATACTACGTAGTAGCCCACTTCCACTACGTCTTATCGATGGGTGCTGTCTTTGCCATCGTAGCTGCATTTGTGCACTGATTCCCCCTATTCTCAGGCTACACCCTCCACGACACCTGAACAAAAATTCACTTTGGAGTAATGTTTGCGGGGGTAAATTTAACATTCTTCCCACAACACTTCCTTGGTCTTGCTGGCATGCCTCGGCGATACTCAGACTACCCCGATGCCTATACCCTCTGAAATACAGTGTCCTCTATCGGCTCTCTCATCTCGCTTGTTGCTGTTATTATGTTCCTTTTCATTATCTGAGAGGCATTTGCAGCTAAACGAGAAGTTCTGTCAGTAGAGCTAACTTCAACAAACGTTGAATGACTTCACGGCTGCCCTCCTCCCTACCACACATTCGAAGAGCCCGCTTTCGTCCAAGTACAAGCAAACTAATACGAGAAAGGAGGGAATTGAACCCCCATAAATTGGTTTCAAGCCAAACACATAACCACTCTGCCACTTTCTTCATAAGATACTAGTAAAATAGATATTACACTGCTTTGTCAAGGCAGAATTGTGGGCTAAAGTCCCGCGTATCTTGCCAATAATGGCCCATCCTTCACAATTAGGACTTCAAGATGCAGCCTCACCTGTTATAGAGGAACTCCTTCACTTCCATGACCACGCCTTAATAATTGTGTTCTTAATTAGCACACTAGTTCTATACATTATTGTTGCCATAGTGTCAACTAAGCTTACAAACAAGTATATTTTAGATTCTCAAGAAATTGAGATTATCTGAACAGTTCTCCCAGCTATTATTCTTATTTTAATCGCCCTTCCCTCTCTCCGGATTCTCTACCTGATGGACGAAATTAATGACCCACACCTTACCATCAAAGCGATGGGACACCAGTGATACTGAAGTTACGAATATACCGACTACGAAGACCTAGGGTTTGACTCGTACATAATCCCCACACAAGACCTAACCCCCGGGCAGTTCCGCCTATTAGAAGCGGACCATCGAATGGTAGTACCTGTTGAATCCCCAGTGCGCGTTCTAGTCTCCGCCGAAGACGTACTCCACTCCTGAGCAGTTCCTGCTCTCGGAGTAAAAATGGATGCAGTCCCAGGACGCCTAAATCAGACAGCCTTTATTACATCCCGCCCAGGAGTTTTCTATGGACAATGCTCAGAAATTTGCGGAGCAAACCACAGCTTTATGCCCATCGTCGTTGAAGCCGTTCCTCTAGAACACTTTGAAACCTGATCCCTAGCAATACTTGAAGACGCCTCGCTAAGAAGCTAAATCGGGCCCTAGCGTTAGCCTTTTAAGCTAAAGATTGGTGATCCCCAACCACCCTTAGTGACATGCCCCAACTGAATCCTGCACCTTGGTTTGCTATTTTAGTCTTCTCTTGATTTGTTCTCCTAACCGTAATTCCCCCTAAAGTTATAGCCCACACATTTCCAAATGAACCCACCTCTCAAAGTACAGAAAAACCGAAAACAGAATCCTGAAACTGACCATGACACTAAGCTTCTTTGACCAATTTATAAGCCCTGTTCTCCTAGGTATCCCTTTAATTGCCCTTGCCCTCCTTCTCCCCTGACTTTTATTCCCGACACCCACATCCCGCTGAATAAACAGCCGCCTTTTAACTCTTGAAAGCTGGTTTATTAGCCGATTCACAAACCAACTGCTTCTGCCTATCAACTTTGGCGGGCACAAATGAGCGCTAATTTTTATGTCGTTGATACTCTTTCTTATTACCCTTAACATGCTTGGTCTCCTCCCATACACCTTCACGCCAACGACCCAGTTGTCACTTAATATGGGCCTTGCCGTCCCCCTTTGACTCGCTACGGTCATCATTGGCCTCCGAAATCAGCCAACCATCGCCCTTGGACACCTGCTGCCTGAAGGCACTCCAACCCCTTTAATTCCAGTACTAATTATTATTGAGACTCTTAGCCTGTTCATTCGCCCCCTTGCCCTAGGTGTGCGACTCACTGCTAATTTAACAGCTGGCCACCTATTAATTCAACTTATCGCCACGGCGGCCTACGTCCTTATGCCTCTCATGCCTGCAGTAGCCATCCTCACCACAACGGTTCTATTTTTACTTACGCTCCTAGAAGTCGCTGTTGCAATAATCCAAGCTTACGTCTTTGTCCTTCTGCTAAGCCTTTACCTACAAGAAAACGTCTAATGGCCCATCAAGCACACGCATACCACATGGTTGACCCTAGTCCCTGGCCCCTAACAGGAGCCGCTGCCGCTTTGTTAATAACATCCGGTTTAGCAATTTGATTCCATTATAATTCAACAACCCTAATAACGCTCGGCACTATTCTTCTTCTCCTCACAATATACCAATGATGACGAGATATTGTCCGGGAAGGAACATTCCAAGGACACCATACAATTCCCGTCCAAAAAGGCCTGCGCTATGGAATAATTTTATTCATTACATCAGAAGTGTTCTTTTTTCTTGGCTTTTTCTGAGCCTTCTACCACTCAAGCCTCGCTCCAACCCCTGAGCTGGGAGGCTGCTGACCACCCACAGGAATCACGACCCTTGACCCCTTTGAAGTACCCCTCCTAAACACAGCAGTTCTATTAGCCTCTGGGGTAACAGTAACATGAGCCCACCACAGCATTATAGAAGGGGAGCGTAAGCAAACTATTCAATCCCTGCTTTTAACTATTCTTCTCGGCTTCTACTTTACCTTCCTTCAAGGCCTGGAATACTATGAAGCACCCTTTACAATTGCAGACGGGGTATACGGCTCGACCTTCTTTGTTGCTACAGGCTTCCACGGACTACATGTGATTATTGGATCAACATTTCTGGCTATTTGCCTAATACGTCAAGTCCAATACCACTTCACATCTGAACATCACTTTGGATTTGAAGCTGCTGCATGATACTGACACTTCGTCGATGTAGTTTGACTCTTCCTATACATCTCAATTTATTGATGAGGCTCATAATCTTTCTAGTACTAACGTTAGTATAAGTGACTTCCAATTACATGGTCTTGGTTAAAATCCAAGGAAAGATAATGAATCTCATCACAACTATTGCACTAATTGCCATTGCCTTGTCAACAGTTTTAGCCATCGTCTCATTTTGGCTCCCCCTAATAACCCCAGACCACGAAAAACTCTCCCCATACGAGTGTGGTTTTGACCCCGTAGGCTCTGCACGTCTGCCATTTTCGCTGCGCTTCTTCCTAGTCGCCATCTTGTTCCTCCTCTTCGACCTAGAAATTGCCCTCCTCCTACCCCTCCCCTGAGGCGACCAACTTTCTTCCCCCCTCTCAACTTTCTTCTGAGCATCTGCCGTTCTTGTTCTCCTTACAGTTGGCCTAATTTATGAGTGGCTTCAAGGAGGCTTGGAATGAGCTGAATAGGTAGTTAGTTTAAGAAAAACCTTTGATTTCGGCTCAAATACTTATGGTTAAAGTCCATAACCGCCTTATGACCCCCATCCACTTTTCTTTCTCAACAGCCTTTGTGCTAGGCCTATCTGGACTAGCATTCCACCGCACACATCTTTTGTCCGCCCTTCTATGTCTTGAAGGAATAATGCTTTCACTATTTATTGCCCTCTCCCTCTGATCTATAAGCCTCTCCTCCACGAGTTTTTCCGCCCTGCCTGTTCTCCTCCTAGCATTCTCAGCTTGCGAAGCAAGTACAGGCCTAGCCCTCCTAGTTGCAACAGCCCGAACTCACGGCACAGACCGTCTCCAAGCCCTTAACCTCTTACAATGCTAAAAATCCTTGTCCCCACTTTAATACTCCTCCCTACAACCTGGGCAGTCCCTAAAAAATGATTGTGGCCTACAGCCCTCCTACACAGCCTTCTAATTGCCACAGCAAGCCTATCATGACTAAAGAACATATCCGAGACAGGCTGAGCCACCACAAACTCTTACCTAGCAACGGATGCCCTCTCTACACCCCTCCTAGTTTTATCCTGCTGACTCCTCCCTCTAATGATTTTAGCAAGCCAAAATCATATAGCGCCCGAGCCCGAAAATCGTCAGCGATTATATATTTCTCTCCTAACATCCCTTCAAATCTTCCTAATTATAGCCTTTGGAGCCACCGAAGTCATGATATTTTATGTTATATTTGAGGCCACCCTTATCCCAACACTGATTCTGATTACACGCTGAGGAAACCAGACTGAGCGGCTAAACGCCGGCACCTATTTTCTATTTTATACACTAGCAGGGTCACTGCCCCTTTTAGTTGCGCTTTCTCTCCTCTATGTCTCGACAGGTACTCTTTCCCTCCTAGTACTGCAGTATTCAGAACCCCTACACTTGTCCGGCCTAGCAGATAAATTTTGATGGGCAGGCTGCATGCTAGCCTTTCTCGTTAAAATACCCCTGTACGGCGTCCACCTCTGGCTACCAAAGGCACATGTAGAAGCCCCCGTTGCCGGGTCCATAATCCTAGCCGCTGTACTCCTCAAATTAGGGGGCTATGGCATGATGCGAATACTTATTGTTCTCGACCCCTTAACAAAAGAACTAAGCTACCCATTTATTATCTTAGCCCTATGAGGTATTATCATAACGGGCTCAATCTGTTTACGACAGACAGATTTAAAATCCCTCATCGCATACTCCTCTGTAAGCCACATGGGCCTAGTAGTAGGAGGCATTTTAATCCAAACTCCCTGGGGATTCACAGGAGCATTGATTCTCATAATTGCTCACGGCTTAACTTCTTCAGCACTCTTCTGTCTCGCAAACACGAACTACGAACGCACCCACAGTCGAACAATGGTCCTAGCCCGAGGACTCCAAACTATTTTACCCTTAATGGCTACCTGATGATTCATCTCCAGCCTCGCCAATCTAGCTTTACCACCCCTTCCCAACCTAATAGGAGAATTGATAATCATCACATCCCTACTTAACTGGTCATGATGAACAATTGCACTCACAGGGTTAGGCACCCTAATTACAGCGGGCTACTCCCTATACATGTTCCTAATAACCCAACGCGGCAAAATTCCCGCACACATCCTGGCCACTGAACCCACCCATTCTCGTGAACACCTACTAATCACCCTTCATCTCCTCCCCCTCCTCCTGCTTATTTTAAAACCCGAACTAATCTGAGGATGGGCTGCTTGTAGATATAGTTTAACCAAAACATTAGATTGTGATTCTAAAAACAGGGGTTAAAACCCTCTTATCCACCGAGAGATGCTCGCTAGCAACGAAGACTGCTAATCTTCGCCCCCTTGGTTGAACCCCAAGGCTCACTCGAGCCCGCTTCTAAAGGATAACAGCTCATCCGTTGGTCTTAGGAACCAAAAACTCTTGGTGCAAATCCAAGTAGCAGCTATGCACCCCTCCGCACTAATAATAGCCTCTAGTCTTGTCCTTATTTTCGCACTGTTAGTCTACCCAGTTATTACCACTATTAACCCCAACCCCCGAAAAGAAGGCTGGGCATTAGAGCAAGTAAAAACTGCCGTAAAAATAGCATTTTTTGTCAGTCTCCTCCCCCTCGCCCTCTTCCTAAACCAAGGCGCCGAGATTATTACTACAACCTGATGCTGAATAAACACAGAAACCTTCAATATCAACATTAGCTTTTACTTCGACTTTTACTCGATCATCTTTACACCTGTCGCCCTCTATGTTACCTGGTCTATCTTAGAGTTTGCCTCCTGATATATGCACGCCGACCCCAACATAAACCGATTTTTCAAGTACCTATTAATTTTCCTAATTGCTATAATTATCCTTGTAACCGCTAACAACATGTTCCAGCTGTTTATTGGGTGAGAGGGCGTTGGGATCATGTCCTTCTTACTAATCGGCTGATGATACTCCCGAGCGGACGCAAACACCGCAGCCTTGCAGGCCGTCCTGTACAACCGCGTTGGGGACATTGGACTCATCTTCGCCATAGCATGGATGGCAATAAACGTTAACTCCTGAGAAATTCAACAAATCTTTTCAACCACACAAGATATGAACCTTACACCTCCCCTCCTTGGCCTAATTCTAGCTGCCACCGGAAAATCAGCACAGTTCGGCCTACATCCGTGACTTCCCTCCGCCATGGAGGGCCCCACGCCGGTCTCTGCCCTACTTCATTCGAGCACAATGGTCGTGGCTGGAATCTTTCTTCTCATCCGCCTGAGCCCCCTTCTAGAAAACAACCCCACAGCCCTCACTACTTGCTTATGCCTGGGGGCCCTAACAACCCTCTTTACTGCCACCTGCGCCCTCACCCAAAATGATATCAAAAAAATCGTAGCTTTCTCCACTTCAAGCCAGCTAGGCCTAATAATAGTGACCCTCGGACTTAACCAACCACAACTTGCTTTTCTACACATCTGTACCCACGCCTTTTTTAAAGCCATGCTCTTTTTATGTTCTGGTTCTATTATCCACAGCCTTAATGACGAACAAGACATCCGAAAAATAGGAGGCATACAACACCTCACACCTTTCACCTCCTCTTGCCTAACCCTTGGGAGCCTTGCCCTAACGGGCACCCCTTTCTTGGCGGGCTTCTTTTCTAAAGACGCAATTATTGAGGCCTTAAATACATCCCACCTAAACGCCTGAGCCCTCACCCTAACATTAATCGCTACCTCTTTCACAGCAGTTTACAGCCTCCGAATCGTTTTCCTCGTCTCCATGGGCCACCCCCGCTTCAACTCTCTCTCCCCCATTAACGAGAACAACCCAGCCGTAATCAACCCCATCAAACGACTAGCTTGAGGGAGCATTGTCGCGGGCCTCCTAATTACCTCCAACATTTTACCCCTTAAAACCCCCGTAATAACTATGCCTACTAGCCTAAAACTTGCAGCCCTGGCAGTCACAGCCCTAGGACTTTTCTCAGCCCTAGAAATGGCATCCTTGACAAGCAAACAGTTTAAGCAGGCCCCCGCCCTCGCTGCCCACCACTTCTCTAACATGCTAGGGTTTTTCCCAGCAACCATCCACCGCATTACTCCCGAAATCAACCTCACTCTTGGCCAAATAATCGCGTCCCAGACGGTAGACCAAACATGATTAGAAAAGATTGCCCCCAAAGCTTTAGTGTCCATTAACAAACCTCTCGTAACTACAACAAGCAATCTCCAAAAAGGAATAATTAAAACCTACCTCACTCTATTTATCTTCACACTCTCCCTTGCAGTAGTGTTTGCCTCCCTTTAAACAGCCCGCAAGCTGCCTCGACTTAACCCTCGCGTTAACTCAAGCACCACAAACAACGTTAGCAAGAGGACTCAAGCACTAAGTACTAACAGTCCCCCGCCAGCAGAGAACATTAACGCTACCCCACTAATATCGCCCCGAACCGTCGCAAAGACCCCCGACTCATCGACAGACACCCAAGAAAACTCGTATCACCCCCCTCGAAATAAAGCTGAGACTACAGCAACCACAAAAATATACCAAAGCATTGATATCACTACGGGCTCACTTCCTCAGCTTTCCGGGTATGGCTCTGCTGCTAAGGCAGCGGAGTACGCAAATACAACGAGCATACCCCCCAAATAGATTAAGAACAATACCAGAGATAAAAAGGAACCCCCATGGCCCAGCAGGATCCCGCACCCAAGCCCTGCAACAACGACCAACCCCAGTGCTGCAAAGTAAGGTGAAGGGTTTGAAGCAACAGCTAATAAACCCAACACCAACCCAAGAAGAAATAAGGACATTACATAAGTCATAATTCTCGCCCGGATTTTAACCGGAACTAATGACTTGAAAAACCACCGTTGTTATTCAACTACAAGAACCTATAATGGCTAGCCTTCGCAAAACCCATCCCCTATTAAAAATCGCTAATGACGCACTCGTCGACCTCCCTGCCCCCTCTAACATCTCCGCCATGTGAAACTTTGGCTCTCTATTAGGCATGTGCTTAATTATCCAAATTCTTACAGGCCTTTTCCTAGCAATACATTACACCTCTGATATTGCTACAGCCTTCTCATCCGTAGCCCACATCTGTCGAGACGTAAACTACGGCTGACTAATTCGTAACCTCCACGCCAACGGAGCCTCCTTCTTTTTCATCTGCATCTACCTGCATATCGGACGAGGGCTTTATTACGGCTCTTACCTCAGCAAAGAGGCCTGAAACGTCGGGGTAGTCCTTCTGCTCTTAGTCATGATAACTGCTTTCGTAGGCTACGTCCTGCCCTGAGGACAAATGTCCTTTTGGGGTGCCACAGTTATTACCAACCTACTATCCGCTGTCCCATACATTGGAAACGAACTAGTACAATGAATCTGAGGGGGCTTCTCCGTCGACAATGCTACTCTCACCCGCTTTTTTGCCTTCCACTTTCTCTTTCCATTCGTCATTGCAGCGGCTTCAGTAATCCACTTAATTTTCCTCCACGAAACAGGCGCTAACAACCCACTCGGCATGAACTCAGACGCCGACAAAATCCCCTTCCACCCCTACTTCTCTTACAAAGATCTATTAGGGTTTGCAGTCGCCCTAATAGCCCTCGCGTCCCTCGCGCTATTCGCCCCCAACCTACTAGGCGACCCTGACAACTTCACCCCCGCCAACCCCCTGGTGACTCCCCCTCACATTAAGCCTGAATGATACTTCTTGTTTGCATATGCCATCCTCCGATCCATCCCCAACAAGCTGGGAGGAGTGCTAGCCCTCCTCGGGTCAATTCTAGTACTACTAGTGGTCCCCTTCCTCCACACATCAAAGCAACGAGGCACAATATTCCGCCCCATTACACAATTCCTATTCTGAACTTTAATTGCCGACATTGTAATCCTCACCTGAATTGGAGGAATACCTGTTGAGCACCCATATGTTATCATCGGCCAAATTGCCTCAGTCCTCTACTTCTCACTATTCCTATGCCTTATACCACTCGCCAGCCTATTAGAAAACAAAGCCCTAGGGTGAGCATGCATTAGTAGCTCAGTTTCAGAGCGCCGGTCTTGTAAACCGGAGGCCGAGGGTTAAATTCCCTCCTACTGCTCAAAGAAAAGGGATTCAAACCCTCACCGCTAACTCCCAAAGCTAGTATTCTAAAACTAAACTATTCTTTGCTCAACTATTATATTATTTATGTGGTGTTATACATCTATGTATTATCAGCCATCGTGTAATTAAACCATATTTCAGGTAATAATTAAATAAGGTATGTTAATACCATTACAACCTTTACTCAGAGAATCATTAATGTCAACCAGGAAACAGAATAATCAGAACATTACGCTAGTCAAAATATATGGCAAGTACTCAACATCCCTGAGTCTTAAGCTACTGAGCCCAATAAGAACCGAGCAACATATGGAGGAAAACGCGCTAACTGTTATTGAAGGTGAGGGACAACTATTGTGGGGGTTTCACCCAGTGAATTATTCCTGGCATCTGGTTCCTATTTCAGGAACATAAGCTTACTGACTCCCCAGTAGTCCCTTGTCCTGGCATAAGTTAATGGTGGGATACTATGATGGGACACTCCCCATGCCGGGCGTTCTCTCCATTGGGCTACTGGTTCTCTTTTTTGTCCTCCTTTCATTTACATTTCAGAGTGCACACGGTAATGACAGACAAGGTGGTACATTTACCTTGCGTGAAAGACATATAATGGAGTAATGTAGGGATATCTTATAAGAATTACATAAAACTATATCAAGGACATAACAGTAATTATCTAATCGAGATAAGCTATTGTTCACCCCTTTTTGAGGTTTATTCTCGTTAAACCCCCCCTACCCCCCCATCACTCCTGGCATCTATAACACTCCTGAAAACCCCCCGGAAACAGGAAAGCCTTGAGTAATTTATGGGGCCCAAAATTCGCATTTTAAACTATTATAATATTGCAAAT